GTCAAGAGTAGCTTAACATTAAAGCAGAGCACTGAAGCTGCTAAAATGGTTCTCGAACCCCTTGACACAAAGGATTAGTTCCAGCCTTAATATCAACTATATATGAAATTACACATGCAAGTTTCCGCACTCCCGTGAGGACCTCCTTTAACTATAAATATAAAAAAGAGATGGTATCAGGCTCACAACAAGTTAGCCCACAACACCTAGCCACCCACACCCTCAAGGGTACTCAGCAGTGATAAACCTTAAGCTATGGACGCAAGCCCGACTAAGTTACATATTTTAGAGCTGGTAAACCTCGTGCCAGCCACCGCGGTTATACGAGGAGCTCAAGCTGATATCTCCGGCACAAAGCGTGATTAAAATACTAGCTTAATTAATACTATAGAAGCCATCATGCCTGCTAGTTGAATAGGTATGCCTAAATATCTCAACATCGAAAGAATCTATACTAATAAACTCACTTTGACATCACGAAAGCAAAACTCACAAACCGGGATTAGATACCCCGCTATGCCTGCCATAAATAAACCACCGTCGCCAGGGCACTACGAACAATCGTTTAAAACCCAAAGAACTTGACGGCACCCTAAACCCACCTAGAGGAGCCTGTCCTATAACCCGATACCCCACGTTTTAACCCCACCGCCTCTCGCCACCAGTCTATATACCGCCGTCGCCAGCCAACCTTATAAAAGAATAACCGTAGGCAAAGAAGCTATTTATGCAAACACGTCAGGTCGAGGTGCAGCCTATGAGGCAGGCAGAGATGGGCTACACTCTCTCCCCAGAGTATACGAATAGTTTAATGAAATAATTTTGAAGGTGGATTTAGCAGTAAACAAGAATAGTTTGTCTAGTTGAAGTTGGCCACTAGGGTGCGTACACACCGCCCGTCACTCTCCTTCACCCCCGGAGAAAAGTCGTAACATGGTAAGCGTACCGGAAGGTGCGCTTGGAAAACAGAAGATAGCTTAAAAGTTAAGCATTTCCCTTACACCGAAAATATTCTTGTGCGATTCAAGATCTTCTGATTACTGATCTAAATATATTTATCTAACAACTTTTAATTTATGATTATTAAACAATTTCACATATTTTACAGCAAACCATTACCCCCATTTTAGTATAGGTGATAGAAAAAAATTATACATATACAGTACCGCAAGGGAACATTGAAAAAGTGATGAAACAGATTGATTAAGTAAAACAAAGCAAAGATAAAATCTTGTACCTTTTGCATCATGGCTTAGCAAGTAGACCCGAAAATACTGCCGCCCCCCCGAAACTAGACGAGCTACCCTGGGATTACCTATAAGGGTTAATCCGTATCTGTGGCAAAAGATTGGAAAAAGCCCTGGGTAGAGGTGAAAAGCCTACCGAGCCTAGTGATAGCTGGTTACTTAAGAAACAAGTTTAAGCTTGATCTTAATTTGTAGATAAGCAACAAAATTACTTATAAATTTAAACATCTTACTCCTCTACACTTTAAGTTTTATTCACTAGGGGTACAGCCCTAGTGAACAGAGATACAGCTCTATTAATTAGATAATATTACATCTATAAACTTAAGTAGGCCTAAAAGCAGCCACCAAGAAGAAAAGCGTTACAGCTTAAGTTTACCAAACTTTAAATACCATAATATATAAAGACCCTATAACCACTATTAAGTAATCCTATATTATAGGAAATATCCTGCTAAGATTAGTAATTTGAGGCCGCACCCCTCTAAATGTAAGTGTAAACCAGATCGGACCAACCACTGGAAATTAACGGCCCTTAAAACAACAGGAAGTCATCAACGCACCTACCGACAGGAAAAACAAGAACTAATAACCGTTAATCCTACACTGGAACATAATATAGAAGATATAAAGGATGAGAAGGAACTCGGCAAACACATGCCTCGCCTGTTTACCAAAAACATCACCTCCAGATAAGAACACCCTATTGGAGGCAAGACCTGCCCAATGATTAATATTGAATGGCCGCGGTACTTTGACCGTGTAAAAGTAGCGTAATCACTTGTCTTGTAAATTAAGACTGGAATGAAAGGTTACACGAGGGCATAACTGTCTCCTTATCCCTATCAATGAAATTGACCTACCCGTGCAAAGGCGGGTATAAACCCATAAGACGAGAAGACCCTGTGGAGCTTCCAAACATTTACATCGCATAATCATTATTTACGATGCACAGTTTTAGGTTGGGGCAACCACGGAACAAAAGTAATATCCACGACGACGAAAATACAATTTTCTTAACCTAGAGTTACAACTCTAAGTACTAGTAAAACTAACGTTAATAGACCCAGCATCACTTGCTGCCTAACGAAACAAGTTACCCCAGGGATAACAGCGCAATCCTTTCCACGAGCCCGAATCAACGAAAGGGTTTACGACCTCGATGTTGGATCGGGGCACCCCAATGGCGCAAAAGCTATTAAAGGTTCGTTTGTTCAACGATTAAAGCCCCACGTGATCTGAGTTCAGACCGGAGTAATCCAGGTCAGTTTCTATCTATGTTTGCTACTTCCCCAGTACGAAAGGACCGGCGAAGCAAGGGTCTATACACTTATGCAAACCCTATATCAATCTTATGAGATCAACTTAATAAGAATAGTAAGCAACCTTAAATAATAACTAGACAAGTTTATTTGGATGGCAGAGCTCAGTAATTGCACAAGGTTTAAGCCCTTATACCAGGGGTGCAAATCCCCTTCCAAATAAATCATGCTAGTTATATTAACATCCGCTTTAATTTTAGTTTTAATAGTTCTACTTGCAGTAGCATTTCTAACAATAGTTGAACGAAAAACCCTAGGTTATATACAACTTCGCAAAGGACCTAATGTAGTCGGATTTATAGGACTTTTACAACCTATTGCAGACGGAGTAAAACTATTTCTAAAAGAACCCGTATGACCTATTGCAGCCTCCCCAGCCCTATTTATTACGGCTCCTATTATAGCACTAACCTTAGCTCTATCCCTCTGAATATTTATCCCTATACCACAATCAATCTCTACCATTAATTTAACACTTCTTGTAATTATAGCAATTTCAAGTTTATCAGTATACGCCACCCTTGGCTCAGGCTGAGCCTCTAATTCAAAATATGCATTAATTGGAGCACTTCGAGCTGTAGCCCAAACTATTTCCTATGAAGTAAGTCTAGGCTTGATCCTACTATGTTTAATTATCTTAACAGGAGGGTTTTCTCTACAAGCCTTTATTTACACACAAGAACATACCTGATTCTTACTCTCAAGCTGACCCCTAGCAGCAATATGATTTGTATCTACTTTAGCAGAAACAAACCGAACTCCATTTGATTTAACTGAAGGAGAATCAGAACTTGTCTCTGGTTTTAATGTAGAATATGCTGGAGGTCCATTTGCTTTATTTTTTCTAGCTGAATACTCTAACATCTTATTCATAAACACCCTTACAGCAATTATGTTTTTAGGGCCTCTTGGGTCAAACAATTTAAATATCTTACCAATTATTAATGTAATGATAAAAGCAACCCCCCTCATTATCTTATTCCTGTGAATTCGGGCCTCATATCCACGATTCCGATATGATCAACTAATACACCTTATATGAAAAAACTTCCTACCCCTTAACCTAGCCCTCTTTACTCTTCAATTATCCCTCGCTGTGTCCTTTGGAGGAACTGGAGTCCCACAAATATAAACACTAAGCACAAACTGAATTTTTAATAGTTGGAAGTATGTCCGAAAATAGGAACCACTTTGATAGAGTGACTACAGGGGATATTACCCCCTTTCTTCCTTATTAGCATGAAAAGATTCGAACTTTAATCTGAGAGACCAAAACCCTCCGTGTTTCCGTTACACCACATCCTAAGTAAGATAAGCTAAATGAAGCTTTTGGGCCCATACCCCAAATATGATGTTACCTACATCTCTTACTATATGCTATCCCCCTTAATTCAATCTACACTACTAATAACCCTAGGTCTTGGCACACTTGTAACATTTTCAAGCACCAGCTGAATTCTAGCTTGAATCGGATTAGAAATTAATACAATTGCTATTATCCCGTTAATAGCCAAAACACACCACCCACGTTCTATTGAAGCAACCACTAAGTACTTCATTGCTCAAAGTGCAGGCTCTGCCACACTTCTTATTACTGCTTGTTTAGCCGCTTGACACTCAGGAAATTGAGCAATCGGCCCCTCAAGTGATCCAATCATTCTTAATGCCATAACTCTTGCTCTAATACTTAAACTAGGCATAGCCCCTATACACTTCTGACTTCCAGAGGTAATAGCAGGGCTAGATCTTACTACAGGCATAATTCTAGCAACTTGACAAAAATTAGCCCCAATCGCTCTCCTTATTCAAATTGCACAAGATCAAAATAGTATATTTATTCTTGGCCCCGCCTTGTTATCAGTCTTTATTGGAGGATGAGGAGGCCTAAACCAAACTCAAACACGAAAAATCATGGCCTATTCATCAATCGCCCACATGGGCTGAATTGCTAGTATAGCTCCATTTAACCCAACAATCACTTGAATTACAACACTAATCTATTGTCTACTTACAAGCACAACATTCATCGCCCTCAATATTTTAAAAGCCAATAAAATTACAGCTCTTACCATAAATAAACACAACCAGATTTCTCAAATATTCTTATTAACTCTACTACTCTCTTTAGGGGGCCTACCGCCACTTACAGGATTCGCTAATAAACTTCTAGCATCAGTTGAACTCGCCAACCAAAACCTTGCCATTTACCTGTTCATAATAATAATAGGCTCACTATTAAGTCTATTCTTTTATACTCGAATATGCTATCTATCAATTATTTTATCACCTCCCTGCCCAACAACAAATCTATCTCTTTGACGTGTAACCCCGAATAAACCTATGACTCTTATGACTATATTATCAATCAACCTATTTATTCTAACACCTCAACTAATAGCAATCTTTACTATACACTAGAAATTTAAGTTATATAGACTCTAAGCCTTCAAAGCTTACAGTAAGGGATACTACCCTTAATTTCTGATTCTAAAATTTGCAAGATATACTCACATCTTCTGAACGCAAATCAGATGCTTTAAATTAAGCTAAAATTTTTTTATCTAGACCAGCAAGTATTATACTTACAACCTCTTAGTTAACAGCTAAGTGCTAATTTTAGCTTTGATCTAAGACCCCAACAGAATCCACTTCTGTATCTTCAGATTTGCAATCTGACATGAACTTCACCACAGGGTCAATATTGATAGAAAGAGAAATCAAATCTCTGTAAGCGGGTCTACAGCCCACCGCCTAAACATTCGGCCATCCTACCAGTGACTCTCATTCGTTGATTATTCTCTACTAATCATAAAGACATCGGCACCCTATATCTAATCTTCGGGGCCTGAGCAGGAATAGTGGGAACCGCTTTAAGTATTCTTATTCGAGCAGAACTAAGTCAACCAGGCACTTTACTAGGAGATGACCAAATTTTTAACGTTATCGTAACCGCCCATGCTTTCGTTATAATTTTCTTTATAGTTATGCCAATTATAATTGGAGGCTTCGGAAACTGACTTGTACCACTCATACTTAGTGCCCCTGATATAGCCTTCCCTCGTATAAACAACATAAGCTTTTGATTACTTCCACCCTCACTACTCCTACTTTTAGCCTCCGCAGGAGTTGAAGCAGGGGCTGGCACAGGATGAACCGTATACCCACCTCTAGCAGGAAACTTAGCCCACACAGGGGCCTCCGTTGACTTAACAATTTTCTCCCTACATTTAGCCGGAATTTCATCAATTCTAGGGGCAGTTAACTTTATTACAACAATCTTCAATATAAAACCCCCAACTATAACACAATATCAAACTCCTTTATTTGTTTGATCTGTTTTAATTACCGCAGTACTTCTTCTTCTATCACTTCCTGTACTTGCAGCCGCCATCACTATACTTTTAACAGATCGCAATTTAAATACATCCTTTTTTGACCCAGCAGGAGGAGGAGACCCAATTTTATACCAACACCTATTTTGATTCTTTGGGCACCCTGAAGTTTATATTCTAATCCTACCAGGCTTTGGAATTATCTCTCATGTAGTTGCCTACTACGCCGGGAAAAAAGAACCATTCGGGTATATAGGAATAGTCTGAGCAATAATGGCTATTGGACTACTAGGCTTTATTGTATGAGCTCACCACATATTCACAGTAGGTATAGACGTTGACACACGAGCCTACTTTACATCAGCCACAATAATTATTGCTATCCCCACAGGAGTTAAAGTCTTTAGCTGATTAGCCACTCTCCATGGGGGAAAAATCATATGACACACCCCAATGCTATGAGCCCTAGGCTTTATTTTCTTATTTACTGTAGGAGGACTCACCGGAATCGTTTTATCCAACTCATCTCTAGATATTATCCTTCATGATACTTACTATGTAGTAGCTCACTTCCATTATGTATTATCTATAGGAGCTGTTTTTGCAATCATAGCCGGCTTCGTTCACTGATTCCCACTATTCACAGGCTATACACTCAACGAAACTTGATCAAAAGCACACTTCGTAATTATATTTACTGGTGTAAATCTCACATTCTTCCCTCAACACTTCCTAGGTTTAGCCGGCATACCACGACGCTACTCAGACTACCCAGATGCCTATACTACATGAAATGTAGTTTCCTCAATTGGATCAACAATCTCATTAATCGCTGTTATACTATTTATATTTATCTTATGAGAAGCTTTCTCTGCTAAACGTAAAGCTGTTGCTACAGATCTCCTTAATACAAATATTGAATGACTTCATGGCTGCCCACCCCCTTATCACACTTATGAAGAACCAGCTTATGTTCAAGCTAATTTCAAGAAAAGAGGGATTCGAACCCCCCTACGCTGGTTTCAAGCCAGATGCATAACCATATCTGCCACTTTCTTAAGATACTAGTAAAAATATTACACTACCTTGTCAAGGTAATATTATGAGCCTTACACTCATGTATCTTGCTTATGGCACAGCAAGCTCAACTAGGACTTCAAGATGCAGCCTCCCCTATTATAGAAGAACTCATTCATTTCCATGATCATACTCTAACAGTCGTATTCTTAATTAGTGTATTAATTTTTTACCTCATTATTCTAATAGTTTCAACCCAATTAACAAATAAACATTCTCTCGACTCACAAGAAGTAGAAATCGTATGAACAGTTATACCAGCCATTGTCCTCATTATAATTGCTCTCCCATCCCTACGCATTCTTTATCTTACCGATGAAATTAGTGACCCACATTTAACCATTAAAGCAGTTGGCCACCAATGATACTGGTCCTACGAATACACTGATTACAATCAAATAGAATTTGACTCTTACATAACACCGACCAACGAACTTGAACCAGGAGGAATTCGTCTTCTAGATGTAGACCATCGCATTGTAGTACCAATAGAATCCCCCATTCGCATGTTAATTACATCAGAAGATGTTATCCACTCCTGAACTATCCCGTCTTTAGGTACTAAAGTAGATGCGGTCCCAGGCCGATTAAATCAAGCAACATTTATTACAATTCGACCAGGTCTATACTTTGGCCAATGCTCAGAAATCTGTGGCGCAAATCATAGTTTTATACCAATCGCACTAGAAGCTGTTCCTCTTCCATACTTCGAAGATTGAACTACTAACGGATTATAATCTCAACACATATACTGTCACTAAGAAGCTAACTTTAGCATCAGCCTTTTAAGCTGAAGAAGGGTGAATATATTCTCCCTTAGTGATATGCCACAACTTGAGCCTGCCCCTTGATTCTCTATACTTACAGTATCATGATTAATTATTTTACTATTAATTATGCCAACTATTATATTTTACCAAACACAAAACACTGTCTCTACTCAACAAGCCATTAAACCCAAACAACCCACCTGAACCTGACCATGACACTAGCAATCTTTGATCAATTTAGTTCTCCAACCATACTTGGGCTTCCTCTATCCTGATTAGCCATATTAATTCCTAGCATTTTACTAATTTTACAAACACCAAATTTTATTAAATCTCGCTATCATACATTACTAATACCCTTACTAATAACTATTACTAAACAACTATTTGTTCCAATTAATACGCAAGGACATAAATGAGCCCTAATCTGTATAGCCTCTATAATATTTATCTTAACAATTAATCTTCTAGGATTATTACCATATACTTATACACCTACTACCCAGCTATCCATAAATATAGGATTAGCAGTACCGATGTGATTAGCTACTGTTCTTATTGGTATACAAAAAAAACCAACAGAAGCCCTGGCCCACCTATTACCAGAAGGCACCCCAATCGCACTTATTCCTATACTTGTTATTATCGAAACTATTAGCCTTATTATCCGGCCCATCGCATTAGGAGTCCGACTAACTGCTAATTTAACAGCTGGCCATCTACTTATTCAACTGATCTCTATTACCACCTTCGCAGTAATACCAGCTATTTCACTTACCCTAGCCACCTCATTACTACTATTCCTCTTAACTATTCTAGAACTAGCCGTTGCTATAATTCAAGCCTACGTCTTTATTCTACTTTTAACCCTTTATCTTCAAGAAAACGTCTATGTCCCACCAAGCCCACGCATACCACATGGTAGACCCAAGCCCCTGACCCCTAACCGGTGCTGGCGCCGCACTATTAATAACTTCCGGCCTAGCCATATGATTCCATAAAAATTCTTGTATCCTAATAACACTTGGTCTAATTCTAATACTTCTTACAATATATCAATGATGACGAGACGTTGTTCGAGAAGGCACTTTTCTTGGCCACCATACTTCTCCAGTCCAACAAGGTCTTCGTTATGGAATAATCTTATTTATTATTTCAGAAGTCTGTTTTTTCGCAGGTTTTTTCTGAGCCTTCTATCACGCCAGCCTAGCACCAACCCTAGAACTTGGCCTAACATGACCTCCTACAGGAATTAATCCACTAAACCCATTTGAGGTACCACTATTAAATACTGCAGTACTACTTGCCTCAGGAGTCTCCGTAACCTGGGCCCACCATAGTATTACTGAAAAAAACCGAACAGAAGCAACCCAAGCTCTAGCCCTAACAGTGCTGCTCGGACTCTATTTTACAGCTCTTCAAGTCATAGAATATTATGAAACCCCATTCACAATGGCAGACAGCGTATACGGCTCAACTTTTTTTGTCGCAACAGGCTTCCACGGTTTACATGTAATTATTGGCTCTCTATTTCTACTTACATGTTTAGTACGACATATACAATACCATTTTACCTCAAAACATCACTTCGGCTTTGAGGCCGCTGCATGATATTGACACTTTGTAGACGTCGTTTGACTGTTCTTATATATTTCAATCTACTGATGAGGATCTTAACCCAACCTGCCTTTTTAATACATTTAATATAGTTGGCCTCCAACCAACCAAACCTGGTAAAAACCCAAGAAAAGGCACATGAACTCCTTCATAATCATAATTATCCTAACTTCAACTCTATCATCTATTTTAGCCTTACTAGCATTTTGATTACCAATCATAAAACCTGATAGTGAAAAGCTTTCCCCCTACGAATGCGGCTTCGACCCACAAGGATCCGCTCGCCTGCCATTTTCCCTTCGATTCTTCCTAGTGGCTATTCTATTTTTGCTATTCGACTTAGAAATTGCCCTTCTCCTCCCATCCCCATGAGCAACCAACATTCTCCACCCAGAATTCACCCTTCTTTGAGCCTCCCTATTTATTATCCTTCTTACACTAGGCCTAGTCTATGAATGATTACAAGGTGGCCTAGACTGAGCAGAATAATCCATTGGGGTTTAGTCTAACTAAGACAATTGATTTCGGCTCAATTAATCCTGAACTTTCAGGAACACCTACTCACTATGCCCCTGACATTAATTTTTACATCATTCTTTTTAGCCCTATTAGGTCTATCCCTGCAACGAAAACACCTTCTTTCACTTTTACTCACCTTAGAAAGTATAGCCCTAGCATTATATGTCTCCACAGCATTATGAGCCCTAAACAACACATCCCTCCCGATAATAGCAGCACCACTTATTATCTTAACATTTTCAGCCTGTGAGGCAGGCATAGGACTATCCCTAATAATCGCAACAGCCCGTACTCACAACACAGACCAATTAAAAGCCCTAAACCTGTTAAAATGCTAAAACTTATTATCCCCTCAATTATACTAATTCCAATAACCTTTTTAATTAATAAAAAAAACATATTATGAACTGCTACAACTTTCTTCAGTTTTTTAATTGCAACTCTATCAACACTCACATTAAACATAGATATAGCTGAACACAACTCAACTAACCCCCTCTTAAGCGTTGATCAATTTTCATGCCCACTAATTATACTATCTTGCTGATTATTACCTTTAACTATTATAGCCAGCCAAGCACATATAAAAACTGAACCAATTACACGACAAAAAACAATAATCTCTCTACTTATTCTTCTTCAAATCCTTTTATGTATTACTTTTGGAGCCTCCAACCTACTAATATTCTATATTGCCTTTGAGACTACCTTAATCCCAACCCTTTTAATTATTACTCGCTGAGGAAATCAAAAAGAACGACTTACAGCTGGCCTATACTTCCTCTTCTATACACTATCCGCCTCCCTCCCACTCCTTCTAGCCCTCATTATAATCCAAACCAACTTAAACTCTCTATCAACCTATATTATTCCGCTATCTGACCTCTCACTACTCTCAAATTCACCATGATCTGAGGCCTTATGATGAGTTGCTTGCTTTTTAGCCTTTTTAATTAAAATACCTCTTTATATCTTTCACTTATGATTACCAAAAGCCCACGTAGAAGCCCCAATTGCAGGATCTATAATTTTAGCCGCAATTCTATTAAAACTAGGAGGTTATGGTATGATTCGTATGTCATCCTTATTTATTCCACTAACTAAAGACTTAGCTGTTCCTTTTATAATTATTGCCATATGGGGAATAATTGTAACCAGCTCTATTTGTCTACGACAAACAGATCTAAAATCTATAATCGCCTACTCATCTGTTAGCCACATAGGCCTAGTAGTAGCTGGAATTTTTACAATAACACCATGAGCATGATCTGGAGCTCTTGCAATAATAATCGCACACGGATTAGTCTCATCAGGCTTATTTTGTCTGGCTAATATTACATATGAGCGTACCCATACACGCTCAATCTTCATAAATCGAGGCCTACAAGCCTTATTCCCCCTGATATCATTTTGATGATTAATAATAACCTTTGCCAATATAGCTCTACCTCCATTCCCAAATTTTATAGCAGAAATTCTAATTATTACCTCCTTATTTAACTGATCAAACTGAACTATTATTCTACTAGGCCTAAGCATAACCTTAACCGCTCTTTTCTCATTAAACATGCTTATTATAACTCAACATGAACACCCCAACAAACATGCACCAGTTAATCCTAGTACCACTCGAGAACATTTACTAATACTTATACATATAGCCCCTGTTATTCTTCTTATCATTAACCCAAGCGCTATCATAATTAGAAGCACGCATAGTTTAAATAAAACATTAGATTGTGAGTCTAATAATGAAGGTTAAAACCCCTCTGCCTGCCGAGAGGAGCAAGGTAGCACTAAGAACTGCTAATTCTTTCCCCTGAGGTTCAACTCCACAGTCCTCTCGAGCTTCTAAAGGATAAGCAGAAATCCGCTGGCCTTAGGTGCCACCAATCTTGGTGCAAATCCAAGTAGAAGCTAATGAATTCTAACTATCTAACCTTAATTATAAACTCCGGAGCACTACTTACAATTATTATTCTTCTTCCCCCAATTATTATACCAAAACCATCTATAATTTTCACAACAAAACTAGTCAAAACTTCCATATTTATTAGCCTAATCCCACTGACCATCTATCTAAATGAAAATATAGAAACCACCCTTACACTAAAGCCCTGAATAGATTGAACTCTATTTAATATTGCCCTATCTTTTAAAATTGACAAATATACTGCTATCTTTACCCCAATCGCCTTAGTAATCACCTGAAGTATTATAGAATTTTCACAATGATACATAGAGAAGGAACGACTTGTAGACAAATTCTTTAAATATCTTCTTCTATTTTTAATCACAATAATTACCTTTATCTCTGCAAACAACCTATTACAATTATTTATTGGTTGAGAAGGAGTAGGAATTATATCCTTCCTTCTAATTAGCTGATGATCAGGTCGGACAAAAGCTAATGTTTCTGCCCTTCAAGCAGTAGCCTACAACCGAATTGGAGACATTGGACTAATAATGAGTATAGTATGAATATGCTCTAATACTAACTCATGAGACCTACAACAAATTACACTGCTACTATCTAACCAACAATATATTATTCCAACTCTAGGATTCTTAATTGCAGCCACAGGAAAGTCAGCTCAATTCGGACTTCACCCTTGACTCCCAGCTGCAATAGAAGGCCCCACTCCTGTTTCAGCCCTACTTCACTCAAGCACTATAGTTGTTGCAGGAGTATTCCTCCTTATTCGACTCCACCCATTATTTCAAAACTACCCATTTATACTAGAAATAACTCTGTGCCTTGGAGCAATAACCACCATTTTCGCTGCCCTTTGTGCAACAACACAAAATGACATTAAAAAAATTATTGCCTTCTCTACATCAAGCCAGTTAGGCCTAATAATAGTAGCAATTGGCCTCAATCACCCTCACATTGCCTTCCTCCACATATGTACACATGCCTTCTTTAAAGCTATACTCTTCTTATGCTCAGGAAGTATTATCCACAATATAAATAATGAACAAGACATTCGAAAATTCAGTTGTTTAAACAATAACCTCCCTCTGACAACATCCTGTATAACCATTGGATCCGCAGCACTTATAGGCCTACCATTCCTAGCTGGCTTCTTCACAAAAGATCTTATTTTAGAGGCCCTAAACACCTCCTATACCAATGCCTGAGCCCTAATAGTTACTCTCCTAGCTGTAACACTAACAACTGCCTATAGCTCACGACTAATTATCATGTCAGCTTCTGGCACCCCCCGATACTTAGCCTTAACTCCAACACACGAAAACAACTTCATTAAAAATCCCCTAAAACGACTAGCTTGAGGTAGCATAATCTCAGGGTTAATTCTTACAAGTACCCTCCCACCAATAAAGCCTCAAATTTTTACAATACCAACCTATATTAAAACCATTGCCCTCATTATATTTATTATTAGCTTAGTTATTTCTATTGAACTAACTAATAAAAAAATTAACCAAACTGTATTCTCCTTTTTTACCCAACTAGCATTCTACCCTCACATTATTCATCGTATACTATCCCGTCTCTCCCTAACATGAAGCCAGAAATTAATAACACAAGCCACAGATCTGACTTGACTTGAAAAAATTGGACCAAAAGGTCTAGCAAATAACCAACTAAAGCCCTCAACAATATTAACAGAAGCACACCGCTTAAACTCTGCTACTCTACCATTAATAGCCTTTGCCCTAGCTATAATTACACTAAGTCTCACAGCTCGCAGGGCCCCACGATCTACCCCACGAACCACCACTAAGACAGAAAATAAACAAACCAATAAAGCTCACCCAGCTAATATAAGAATAAACCCAACCTCATAAAAAGTAGTCACTCCCAACCATTCAGCCCCAAAAATACCCCCCGTATAGTCCACACCCTCACAAGCTACTGAAGTACTTAATAAAAAATTATTAAAATAAAAATAACCAGCGAAGCAAACACATAGAACACAAATTATAAAAAACCAAAATAACCGACCCCCAAGAATTTCAGGGTAAGGATCAGCGGCCAAAGCTGCCGAATACACAAAGACTACTATCATACCCCCAAGATATAACAACACTAGAACTAAAGATAAAAATGTACCCCCATGATATAAAACAACAAAACACCCAGAAACAGCAACAAACACCAAGCCTAAAGCAGAAAAATAGGGAGACGGGCTTAAAACAACCACAGCCACCCCCAATAAAAACATTATAAAAAAACACATAATTAAACTTAACATATGCTCTAAAAAACTTATTACTTTTATATTAGAGCACTTCTAACCACTTCCTCTATTTTTCCCTATGCCATACCCGGCATAGGTGTATGCCTCTATGGCATAGGTATATATAATGACATAGGTATATGCCTCTATGGCATAGGTATATATAATAACATAAGTACCTACTCCTCCAAATATCATTACAATTCATTGCATAAGCTTATCCCTAGACTAAGGTACTCTTTTTATCACTCTTGGCATACAACTGCTAAGCTCGATTTCCCGGAGGGTATACAAGTATGTTTCACTGAAGTCTCACATCCATCCAGGCATAGGGCATATATGATATACCTTTCCCAGCTTCAATAATCTCTCGTCCCGCGGTTTCACGACAACCCCCTTACCCCCTTTGACCCCCCAAGTTCATTGCTGCCGTCAACCCCCTCAGGAACCGGCGAACTTTTGGTCATTTACCTAAACTTATTAAAGCTTTGATAGCTTAAATATAAAGCACTGGTCTTGTAAACCAGCGAATGAAGATCTAATTTCTTCTTAAAGCAGCATTCTCATTAAGACTTTAACTTAAACCAGCGACTTGAAAAACCACCGTTGTAGAATTCAACTATAAGAACTACCAATCACAATTTTTAAAAATTTTTGGTTTTTAATTGTAATTTTAAAATTTTTTTTTTAATTGTAATTTTAAAATTTTTTTTTTAATTGTAATTTTAAAATTTTTTTTTTTTTAATTGTAATTTTAAAATTTTTTTTTTTAATTGTAATTTTAAAATTTTTTTTTTTAATTGTAATTTTAAAATTTTTTTTTTTAATTGTAATCTGACTAATGTCCCACCCACCAACTATTATTCGAAAAACTCACCCCCTTCTATCACTAGGTAATAGCATGCTAGTTGACCTTCCTTCTCCTGCTAATATCTCGGCCTGATGAAATTTTGGCTCACTCTTGAGCCTATGTCTAATCTTACAAATTATTACAGGATTAATTCTTGCGATACATTATACCGCTAACACTGAACTAGCCTTTTCTTCAGTTATACACATTTGTCGCGATGTTAATAACGGATGACTTATACGAAATCTTCACGCTAATGGGGCCTCTATATTCTTCATTTGTATTTATGCTCACATTGGGCGAGGAATCTACTACGGCTCTTATTTATATAAAGAAACATGAAACGTTGGAGTCATTTTATTTGCATTAACTGCAGCCACTGCCTTCGTTGGCTATGTACTTCCATGAGGGCAAATATCCTTCTGAGGAGCAACTGTTATTACAAACTTAATTTCAGCAGTACCTTATGTAGGAGACGATATTGTAGTATGATTATGAGGAGGCTTCTCAGTATCAAACGCCACCCTAACCCGGTTCTTCACATTCCATTTTATTTTACCATTTATTTTAGCAGCAATAACTATAATTCACATTATGTTTCTTCACCAAACAGGATCTAATAATCCCCTAGGAATTAACTCTAACTTGGATAAAATTCAATTCCACCCATACTTCTCTTTCAAAGATATTTTAGGCTTTGTTATTTTACTTGGGGTTCTTTTTATAATTTCCCTTTTAGCCCCAAATGCACTAGGTGAACCAGACAATTTTATTTACGCCAATCCTCTTAGCACCCCACCTCATATTAAACCGGAATGATATTTCCTATTTGCCTATGCGATTCTACGCTCTATCCCTAATAAATTAGGAGGAGTTTTAGCTTTAGCAGCAGCCATCATAATCCTCCTAGTTATTCCATTTACCCATACCTCTAAACAGCGTGGTATCCAATTCCGCCCACTTGCTCAAATTACATTTTGAATTCTAATCGCTGATCTAGCACTACTCACCTGATTAGGAGGAGAGCCAGCCGAACATCCATTTATTTTAATAACACAAATTGCATCAACAGTGTACTTTATAATTTTTATTGTAATTTTCCCAATTCTAGGCCGCCTAGAAGACAAATTAATTCTGTTATCAAAAACCACAGGCAAATTTAACTGAAATTTAATACATAGATTTTTTCAAAGGAAGGGGATTTAAACCCCTGTATCTAGCTCCCAAAGCTAGTATCTTAATATTAAATTATCCTCTGATTTTAAAC